GAAAAACACAGAATTCACAATTTCGAATTATACAGAGAAAAAAACAAAAGAAAGCGCGAAAAAAAAAGAGGAGGACAAAAAAGAAGAAGACAAAAGAAAGGAGAAAGTGCGTATACAAATAGCGGAAGCCTGGGATAGTATTTTACTTGCTCAAGTAATAAGAGGTTTTTTATTAGTAACCCAATCAATTCTTAGAAAATATATTATATTACCTTCATTGATAATAGCTAAAAATATCGTCCGTATACTATTATTTCAATTTCCGGAATGGTATGAGGACTTAAAGGATTGGAATAGAGAAATGCATGTTAAATGTACCTATAACGGCGTTCAATTATCAGAAAAAGAATTTCCAAAAAACTGGTTAACAGACGGCATTCAGATCAAGATCCTATTTCCTTTTCGTCTTAAACCTTGGCACAGATCTAAGTTACGAGCCCCTTATAACGATCCAATGAAAAAGCAAGGTCAAAAAAATGATTTTTGTTTTTTAACAATTTTTGGAATGGAAGCTGAACTACCCTTTGGTTCTCCCAGAAAAAAACTTTCATTTTTTGAACCGATTTTAAAAGAACTCAAAAAAAAAATGAAAAAATTGCAAAAGAAATGTTTTATAATTCTAGGAATTTTTAAAGAACAAACAAAATTTTTTCTAAATGTCTCAAAAAAACCAAAAAAATGGATCATTAAAAACATTCTATTTATAAAAGAAATAATAAAAGAACTCTCAAAAATAAACCCAATTATATTATTTGGATTGAGAGAAATAGAAGTATATGAATTGAGTGAAATTAAAAAAGATTCAATAATCAGGAATCGGATGATTCAGGAATCGTCCATTCAAATTAGATCTCAGAATTGGACAAATTATTCATTAACAGAAAAAAAAATGCAAGATCTGACTGATAGAATAAACACAATCATAAATCAAATAGAAAAAATTACAAAAGACAAGAAAAAGGGATTTATAACTTCAGATAGAAATTTGAGTTCTAACAAAATAAGTTATGATGATAAAAGATTGGAATCACAAAAAAATATTTGGCAGATATTAAAAAGAAGAACTGCTCGATTAATCCGTAAATCCCATTATTTTATAATATTTTTCATTGAAAAGATATACATAGATATCTTTCTATCTATGATTAATATTCCTAGTATCAATACACAACTTTTTCTTGAATCAACAAAAAAAATTATTAATAAAAACATTAACAGTAATGAAGCAAATCAAGAAAGAATTAATAAAACAAATCAAAGTTTAATTAAATTTATTTCGATTATAAAAGAGTCACTTTCTAATACTAATATTAGTCTTAGTCAAAAAAATTCAAAGACTTTTTTTGACTTATCTTACTTTTCACAAGCATATGTATTTTACAAATTATCACAAACCCAACTTATTAAGTTAGAGAAATTGAAATCCGTATTTCAATATAATGGAACCCCCCTTTTTCTTAAGAATGAAATAAAGGATTTTTTTGTTGTAAGACAAGAACTATTTCATTCCGAATTAAGACCTAAGAATCTTCGCAATTCTGGAATGAATCAATGGACAAATTGGTTAAGGAGTCATTATGAATATCAATGTGATGTATCTCAAATTAAATGGTCTAGAGTAGTACCACAAAAATGGCGAAATATATTGAACTGTATAGCTCAAAATAAAGATTTATATAAAGATTTGTGTGATTTATATGAAAAAGATGAATTAATTCACTACGAAAAAAAAACAAAAATGGAAACGGATTTATTATTGAATCAAAAGGATAATTTTAAAAAACAATATAGATATGATCTTTTAGCATATAAATCTATAAATTCTGAAACTAAGAAGTACTCTTCAATTTATGGATCACCATTACAAGTAAAAACTAACCAAGATATTTTTTATAATTACAACACACATAACCAAAAATCATTTAATATGGTAGAAGATGATATTCGAGATATGGATAAAAATACGGATAGAAAATATTTTGATTGGAGAATTCTCGATTTTTGTCTTAAAACGAAGGTCGATATTGAGGCCTGGATCAATATTGATACTGACACTAACAGTAATAAATATACTAAGACTAGGGTTAATAAGTATCAAATAATTGATAAAATCAATAATAAGGGTCTTTTTTATCTCACACTTCAGCAAGATCAAAAAATCAACCTATCCAATCAAAACCCCCTTTTGGATTGGATGGGAATGAATGAAGAACTACTAAGTCGTCCCATATCAAATCTGGAACTTTGGTTCTTGCCAGAATTTGTGAGACTTTATAATACGTATAAAATGAAACCGTGGGTTATACCAATTAAATTACTACTTTTTAATTCTAATATAAAAAAAAATGCTAGTGAAAACAAAAGCATCACTGGAAATAAAAAAAGAGATCCTTTTATATCAATATCGTCGAATGAAAAAAAATCTCTTGAATTAGAAAACCAAAATCAAGGAGAAAAAGAATCCACGGGCCAAGCAGATCTTAAATCAGCTCTTTCAAACCAAGAAAAAGATGTTGAAGAAGATTATACGGGATCGGACATGAAAAAACATAGAAATAAAAAGCAATACAAGATCAATACAAAAGCGGAGTTTGATTTCTTCCTAAAAAGGTATTTGTATTTTCAATTGAGATGGGATGATTCTTTAAATAAAAAAATAATCAATAACATCAACGTATATTGTCTCCTGCTTAGACTGATAAATCCAAGAGAAATTACTATAGCCTCTATTCAAAGGGGCGAAATGAGTCTGGATATTTTGACGATTCAGAAAGATGTAACTCTTACAGAATTTATTAAAAGAGGATTTTTGATTATTGAACCAATTCGTCTAGCTATAAAAAATGATGGAAAATTTATTATGTATCAAACCCTCGGTATTTCATTAGTTCATAAAAGTAAACATCAAATAAATCAAAGATACCGAGAAAAAAAACATGTTGATAAGAATTCTGATGAAGTCATTACAAAACATCAAAAGATGACTGGAAATAGATATAAAAAAAATTATGATTTGTTTGTTCCTGAAAATATTTTATCGCCTAGACGTCGTAGAGAATTGCGAATTCTAATTTGTTTAAATTCTAAGAATAGACATAGAAAGGCATATTTTTGTAATGGGAATGAGGTAAACAGTCAAGTTGTGGATAAAAGCAAAAAATATAAAAAAAAACTTATAAAATTAAAGCTATTTCTTTGGCCCAATTATCGATTAGAAGATTTAGCTTGTATGAATCGTTATTGGTTTAATACCAATAATGGCAGTTGTTTCAGTATGGTAAGGATACATATGTATCCGCGATTGAAAATTCATTAATAGTACATTTTTCCTATATTTCCCATACCATATCTGGTCTATGACGACAAAGAGATGCACGCATACATTGTCTTACATTCCATTCTGATACATGATACTAATTCAATGACATATCAATTAGATCTAGAATGAACAAAATTTTCTTATTTTAGGTCTAAACTTTTATCTTTTGTGAGTGAAGAAACCAACCATACTTTTGTATCCCCTTTCAAATCCAATTTTAAAATGAAAATAGGATTGAGTAAGTTTTATTAAATTAAAAAAATTAGAAATTAATAACGAAATTCAAATTATTGTATATACCAAATAAAAATTAGGGGCATTATTATTACTGATCAATAAAGATATCTATCAATAAAAAATATCTTAAAATAAAAAGAGGGGGGGGAGAGAAGATTTCAGTTTATGGTAAAAAATTCATTCATCTCAGTTATTTCACAAGAAGAAAAAGACGAAAACAGAGGATCTGTTGAATTTCAAATAGTTAGTTTCACCAATAGGATACGAAGACTTACTTCACATTTACAATTACACAAAAAAGACTATTTATCTCAGAGAGGTTTACGTAAAATTCTGGGAAAACGCCAACGATTACTGTCTTATTTGTCAAAGAAAAATAGAATATGTTATAAAGAATTAATTAATCGGTTAGATATTCGGGAGTCAAAAACTCGTTAATTTTATTTTTATATTTTTATAAAGGCATTTTGAATTAAATTATTTGATTTATTAGATCTTGAATTTTAATGAACTTTTTTTCGTTTTCAGCAATTCATGAAAGAATGAATCGAGGAAAAACCTATGAATATACCGGCTACAAGAAAAGACCTCATGATAGTCAATATGGGCCCCCACCACCCATCAATGCATGGTGTTCTTCGACTCATCATTACTCTAGATGGTGAAGATGTTATTGACTGTGAACCAATATTGGGTTATTTACACCGAGGAATGGAAAAAATTGCGGAAAATCGAACAATTATACAATATTTGCCTTATGTAACACGGTGGGATTATTTAGCTACTATGTTCACAGAAGCAATAACTGTAAACGGACCGGAACAGTTGGGAAATATTCAAGTACCTAAAAGAGCCAGCTATATCAGAATAATTATGTTGGAGTTGAGTCGTATAGCTTCTCATCTGTTATGGCTCGGTCCTTTTATGGCGGATATTGGTGCACAAACTCCCTTTTTCTATATTTTCAGAGAAAGAGAATTAGTATATGATCTATTCGAAGCTGCCACCGGTATGAGAATGATGCATAATTATTTTCGTATCGGAGGAGTAGCGGCCGATCTACCTCATGGCTGGATAGATAAATGTTTGGATTTCTGCGATTATTTTTTAACAAGAGTTGCTGAATATCAAAAACTTATTACACGAAATCCTATTTTTTTAGAACGAGTCGAGGGAGTGGGCATTATTGGTAGAGAGGAAGTAATAAATTGGGGTTTATCGGGACCAATGCTGCGAGCTTCCGGAATACAATGGGATCTTCGTAAAGTTGATCATTATGAATGTTACGACGAATTTGATTGGGAAGTACAGTGGCAAAAAGAAGGAGATTCATTGGCTCGTTATCTAGTCCGAATTGGTGAAATGATAGAATCCGTAAAAATTATTCAACAGGCCCTGGAAGGAATTCCAGGGGGACCCTATGAGAATTTAGAAATACGATACTTTGATAGAGAAAGGAATCCGGAATGGAATGATTTTGAATATCGATTTATTAGTAAAAAGCCGTCTCCTACATTTGAATTGCCGAAACAAGAACTTTATGTGAGAGTAGAAGCCCCAAAGGGAGAATTGGGAATTTTTCTCATAGGGGATCAGAGTGGTTTTCCTTGGAGATGGAAAATCCGCCCGCCGGGTTTTATCAATTTGCAAATTCTTCCGCGGTTAGTTAAAAGAATGAAATTGGCTGATATTATGACGATACTAGGTAGTATAGATATCATTATGGGAGAAGTTGATCGTTGAAATGATAATTGATACACCGGAAGTACAAGATATCGATTCTTTTTCTAGATTAGAATTTTTTAAAGAGGTTTATGGAATTCTATGGGTTCTTGTTCCTATTTTGACTCTTGTAGTGGGAATCACAATAGGCGTACTGGTAATTGTATGGTTAGAAAGAGAAATATCGGCAGGGATACAACAACGTATTGGACCTGAATACGCCGGCCCTTTGGGAGTTCTTCAAGCTCTAGCAGATGGGACAAAACTACTTTTCAAAGAAAATCTTTTTCCATCTAGGGGGGATACTCGTTTATTCAGTATCGGGCCATCCATAGCAGTCATATCAATTTTAGTAAGCTATTCAGTAGTTCCTTTTGGATATCACCTTGTTTTAGCGGATCTCAATATCGGTGTTTTTTTATGGATTGCCATTTCCAGTATTGCTCCAATTGGACTTCTTATGTCGGGATACGGGTCAAATAATAAATATTCCTTTTTAGGCGGTCTACGAGCTGCTGCTCAATCGATTAGTTATGAAATACCATTAACTTTATGTGTGTTATCAATATCTCTACGTGTGATTCGTTGATACATAGACATAAACTTTTCTCTATTCCTTCCTTTCAAGGAAAGGGTTGGAATGGATTGAGTAGATATCTTAATTTTTTTTTTTTTTATTCATTATTCGGGTTGATGAACTAAATCAAATAGTTATATGAGTGAAAGAAAACAGCTTATATATAAATTCGCAGTAAAAAGATTGATTCTCATTTTCTATGTATAAGAGTTAGAGAGTTAAGCGGAAATAAACATAAACAGAAGAGACCGTTTCCCCCAAGATTGGTTGATTAGTCATCCTGACTTGAAGCGGGTTCAAAAGATCAACCGTATTGAGTTTTCACTATCATTTTTATGTATTAGCATAACGGGGGATTGAGCAAAAACGAGTGGATGGTTAGAAACACGAACATATGGAAAGGATTAGTAATGGAGATTATGTAAATTCTCCAAAAGGACATTTTTACATAATATACAAACAAAGAATACTAATTGGGGCTTTAAGTTGGTAGAAATGATCAGGCAGTACTCCCCATGACACGATTCCAATCCAGAGTATACTCCTATCCACCGATTTAATAAATAACTATTCGAAACGAAATAATCCTTTACTTTATTTTGAAAGCCCTCTTTTTCTCAGAAATAGAAAGAAGAATAGGAACGAAAAAAAAAAAAAAAAAAAAGATATACTTAATTTATTATTTGTTACTTTTATTCTTTCCCATATACATATTAATAGATATATAATTTGTGTCATAATTCATTAATTAATATAGAATTTTTTTTTCGTACGTGAAACCAACGGGTTATTGATATTTTTACAAGAAGTATTTTATTGAACAGTTAAGTTATTACTGAACAAAGAAGAATTGAAATTATTATTGAAATTATTAAATTAAAGAAAGGATGAGATCAATTCAGAAGTACTTTTTTTATTTTATTTTGAATTAAAATAATTCTAACAGACAGAATTCAATTGGTCTAATTTGGGACCGACCGATAGTTATCCATCCTACAAACATATCAAGATTCAAAAAAGAATACTGACGCGGTCCCTATATTTATTTCTGGCCTTCAAGGAGCCGTATGAGGTGAAAATCTCATGTACGGTTCTGTAATAGCGATGGTAACAGTGATGGTATCACCGACTATAATTATCTAACAGTTCAAGTACAATTGATATTGTTGAGGCGCAATCAAAATATGGTTTTTGGGGATGGAATTTGTGGCGTCAGCCTATAGGGTTTATCATTTTTATTATTTCTTCCCTAGCAGAATGTGAGAGATTACCTTTTGATTTACCAGAAGCAGAAGAAGAGTTAGTAGCAGGTTATCAAACCGAATACTCGGGTATAAAATTTGGGTTATTTTATGTTGCTTCCTATCTAAACCTATTGGTTTCTTCATTATTTGTAACAGTTCTTTACTTGGGAGGTTGGAATATATCTATTCCGGACATATATGTTTCTGAGCTTTTTGAAATAAATAAAACATGTGGAGTTTTTGGAGCGATAATTGGTATCTTTATTACATTAGCTAAAACTTATTTGTTCTTGTTCATTCCTATCACAACAAGATGGACTTTACCGAGGCTAAGAATGGACCAACTATTGAATCTTGGATGGAAATTTCTTTTACCTATTTCTCTCGGTAATCTATTATTAACAACTTCTTTCCAACTCTTTTCACTGTAAAGTAACATTCTATATTCACAACGTGTCTCAAACAAGAGAAATAAACAAACACAAAACTATTCATATATATATTAACGATATGTTCTCTATGGTAACTGGGTTCATGAATTATGGTCAACAAACAGTACGAGCTGCAAGGTACATTGGTCAAAGTTTCATGATTACTTTATCCCACGCAAATCGTTTACCCGTAACTATTCAATATCCTTATGAAAAATTAATCACCGCGGAGCGTTTCCGCGGTCGAATCCATTTTGAATTTGATAAATGTATTGCTTGTGAAGTATGCGTTCGTGTATGTCCTATAGATCTACCCGTTGTTGATTGGAAATTGGAAACTGATATTCGCAAGAAACGGCTGCTTAATTACAGTATTGATTTCGGAGTCTGTATATTTTGTGGTAATTGCGTTGAGTATTGTCCAACGAATTGTTTATCAATGACTGAAGAATATGAACTTTCTACTTATGATCGTCACGAATTGAATTATAATCAAATTGCTTTGGGTCGTTTACCAATGTCAGTAATTGACGATTATACAATTCGAACAATTTTGAATTCGCCTCAAATAAATAAGTAAATCTCTTATTAACGAATAATTTATAATTACTTTACTAATAACTAATATAGAAGGAATTTAGGTTTCTTTCGTGTTGTTTGGTCAATAACTACAAATACCAACTATTGATTGGTTGGTAAGAAACGCGTCTTAATTTGGATTGAAAATCCATTAATTAATATATCCATAATTGTTTTAAAATATATAGTTTAGAATTGTTTTAAAATATATAGTTTAGAATTAGAACGACTCTTTCAGATAAAGAATGAAATTAGTCCAATAATAGTACTCACATTTATTCATATCCTTTAGTATTTATTTACTTAGGATTAAATTAGGAATTGCTCAAAAATCATAAAAAAAAAATTTCTGGTCGGGTATCAATAAGGTCATGAAAAACATTTCTATTTATTTATCTCTTATTTTACATATAATGGATTTGCCCGGACCAATACATGATTTTCTTTTAGTCTTTCTGGGATCGGTTCTTATACTAGGAGGTATGGGGGTGGTATTATTTACCAACCCCATTTATTCTGCCTTTTCATTGGGACTGGTTCTTGTTTGTATATCCTTATTCTATATTCTATTAAACTCTTATTTTGTAGCTGCTGCACAACTCCTTATTTACGTGGGAGCTATAAATGTTTTAATCGTATTTGCTGTGATGTTCATGAATGGTTCAGAATATTACAAAGATTTGAATCTTTGGACCATTGGGGATGTGGTTACTTTGCCAGTTTGTACAAGTATTTTTGTTTTACTCATGATTATTATTACGGATACGTCATGGTACGGAATTATTTGGACTACAAGATCAAACCAGATTATAGAGCAAGATTTGATAAGTAATAGTCAACAAATTGGAATTCATTTATCAACAGATTTTTTCCTTCCATTTGAATTCGTTTCGATAATTCTTTTAGCCGCTTTGATAGGTGCAATTGCCGTGGCGCGACAGTAAAAAATTTATAGAATTAGCAATGCACATTAAACTCTGTTCGGTTTTATTACATTCCATTTATTTCCCTTTAATTAAAGATTGTTTATGTCTAAAATAGAAATTATTCAATCTATTCTATTAACAATCGAAAATCTGCCTTTGTTCCGTACTTTTTTTTATTCTAGTCAATTGAATCTGTTGAATTGTTGTTCAGTTCATATTGAAATGAATCGAAATTGATAAGGAGTTGGTCAATGATGCTCGAACATGTACTTGTTTTGAGTGCCTACTTATTTTCTATCGGTATCTATGGATTGATCACGAGCCGGAATATGGTTAGAGCCCTTATGTGTCTTGAACTTATACTGAATGCGGTTAATATGAATTTCGTAACATTTTCTGATTTTTTTGATAGTCGCCAATTAAAAGGAAATATTTTCTCAATTTTTGTTATAGCTATTGCAGCCGCTGAAGCAGCTATTGGCCCGGCTATTGTTTCATCAATTTATCGTAACAGAAAATCAACTCGTATCAATCAATCGAATTTGTTGAATAAGTAGTATTAATCATATAAATTCTAATATTCATAAATTAGAATTACCATGACCATACATTACGTAATAATACACGTTTTCAAAAATGTAAGAAATTAAAGTATCTTGGCTCTATCGCATGAGTCAATCCAGAAGTAGATTGATTAGAAAAATTATGATAAATTATTGATTCATCTGGTGTCTAAATATATGATTCATTTACAAGTTTACTAGATCGAAACTTTCTGACATTCAAAAATTTATAGATCCAAATGTCACATTCAGTAAAGATTTATGATACGTGTATAGGGTGTACTCAATGCGTGCGCGCCTGCCCAACGGATGTATTAGAAATGATACCTTGGGACGGGTGTAAAGCTAAGCAAATTGCTTCTGCTCCAAGAACAGAGGACTGTGTCGGTTGTAAGAGATGTGAATCCGCCTGTCCGACAGATTTCTTGAGTGTTCGAGTTTATTTATGGCATGAAACAACTCGAAGTATGGGTCTGGCTTATTAATACGTTCCAGAAAACCCCACTTGAATACATTTGATTTTTTTACCTTTACCGACAAAAACCCGCGCTCAAAAACTATTTATTTTGAGCACGGGTTTTTCTGGTCCAAGTTTATCTTGTTTTTACCATGAATAATTTTCCTTGGTTAACGCTAGTTGTAGTTTTGCCAATATTCGCGGGTTCCTTAATTTTCTTTCTCCCTCATAGAGGAAATAAGATAATTCGGTGGTATACTATAGGTATATGCATAGTCGAACTCCTTCTAACAACCTATGCATTCGGTTATCGTTTCCAATTGGATGATCCATTAATGCAACTGACAGAGGATTATAAATGGATCGATTTTTTTGATTTTTACTGGAGATTGGGAATAGATGGAATTTCTATAGGACCCATTTTACTGACAGGATTTATCACAACTTTAGCTACTTTAGCGGCTCGGCCGATTACTCGAGATTCCCGACTATTCCATTTTCTGATGTTAGCAATGTATAGCGGTCAAATAGGACCATTTTCTTCTCGAGACCTTTTACTTTTTTTCATCATGTGGGAGTTAGAATTAATTCCAGTTTATCTACTTCTATCCATGTGGGGGGGAAAGAAACGTTTGTATTCAGCTACAAAATTTATTTTGTACACTGCAGGAAGTTCCGTTTTTTTATTAATGGGAGTTTTGGGTATTGGTTTATATGGTTCCAATGAACCAACATTAAATTTTGAAACATCAGCTAATCAATCGTATCCTGTAGCACTGGAAATAATATTCTATATTGGATTTCTTATTGCTTTTGCTGTCAAATCACCGATCATACCCTTACATACATGGTTACCAGACACCCATGGAGAGGCACATTACAGTACTTGTATGCTTTTAGCCGGAATCTTATTAAAAATGGGAGCGTATGGATTGGTTCGGATCAATATGGAATTATTACCCCACGCCCATTCTATATTCTCTCCCTGGTTGATTATAGTAGGCACAATTCAAATAATCTATGCAGCTTCAACATCTCCCGGTCAGCGTAATTTAAAAAAAAGAATAGCCTACTCTTCTGTATCTCATATGGGTTTCATAATTATAGGAATTGGTTCTATAAGCGATACAGGACTCAACGGAGCCATTTTACAAATAATCTCTCACGGATTTATTGGCGCTGCGCTTTTTTTCTTGGCCGGAACGAGTTATGATAGAATACGTCTTGTTTATCTCGACGAAATGGGCGGAATGGCTATCGCAATTCCAAAAATATTCACGACTTTCAGTATCTTATCAATGGCTTCTCTTGCATTACCGGGCATGAGCGGTTTTGTTGCCGAATTGTTAGTTTTTTTTGGAATACTTACTAGTCAAAAATATCTTTTAATGACAAAAATATTAATTACTTTTGTAATGGCAATTGGAATGATATTAACTCCTATTTATTCATTATCTATGTTACGCCAGATGTTCTATGGATACAAGCTTTTTAATGCCCCAAACTCTTATTTTTTTGATTCTGGACCGCGAGAATTATTTGTTTCGATCTCTATCCTTTTACCTGTAATAGGTATTGGTGTTTATCCCGATTTCGTTTTATCATTATCAGTTGACAAGGTCGAAGCTATTATATCCAATTATTTTTTTCGATAGTTTTTGTGAGTAAACCAAAAAATGAAACTGAAATCCCATGATTTTAAAAATGGTTGATTGTACAATAAAAAAATGAGTCTTTTATATTCTTTTAAGTAAAATAAATAAATTGGAATTCTATTATAACTAGATATCTTTTGAATTTGTGAGAACCATTTGAATCAAGTAATGGAAATGATTCAAATGGTTCTTGATTGTTTACATGAAGTTTTCGTATATATACCTGTATGCCGTCCTATGTTTATATTCGTCAAGTCTTTTATTCAATTAGATGTTAATGTAAATGAACCATAACTATGCAACCCTATTCCTAATAGATTAACCCCAAAATAGCATATCCAAATTATAAGAAAGCCCATTGAGGCCACAATTGCAGAATTTACACTTTCAAAATTTTTATTTGTTCTAATATGTAAATAAATAGCGAATACGGTCCAAGTAATAAATGCCCAAGTCTCCTTTGGATCCCAATTCCAATATGATCCCCATGCTTCATTAGCCCATACTGCTCCCGAAAGAATACCTACGGTTAAAAGGATAAACCCTAGACTAATAATACGATAACTCCAACGATCCAATTGTTGAATCAATTGATACCTGTAATAATTTTGAGACGAAATAAAAGAAGTGTTTCGTAAGACATTGTTTCTTTCGTTCACGTATTGAATCTCACTAAAGTAAACTGACTCATTTTCGAAATTATTGCTTTTACTAAAAATCTTTCGAAATGTAATGACTAGAAGAGCTAGTGATAATAATGATCCACACAAAAGAGCCGCATAGCTCAATACCATCATACTTACGTGCATCATTAACCAATGGGATTGGAGAGCGGGTACTAATATCGCGGATTGATGCATTTCAGTTAAAAGACCCGAAGTAGCAAAACCTTGAGTAAAAATAGCACTTGGCGCGGTTATTGCGCTTAAATGGTTTTTATGTTTTTTAAAATACGGAATAATATGAATAATGGAAAAACTCCACGAAAGAAAAATTAATGATTCATATAAATCACTTAATGGTAAATGCCTCAAATACATCCAACGAGTAACTAATAATCCTGTTATGCAGAAAAAAGTAGCTATCATCCCCTTTTCTGACGAATCATCTAGTCCTACGATTTCATCGACTAATAAAATTATCAAATGAATTGTAATTACAATTGAAACGATCGAAAAGGATATATGAGTTAATATATGCTCTAAAGTTGAAAATATCATAAAAATTATTAAATTAATAAGGGCGTCCCTCAATTATAGGAATTGAAATCGGGAATTGAATTCATTATAGGACTTACTCTTTTAGAAGATGCCATGCCGCCACTCGGACTCGAACCGAGATGCTCTAGCACTGCTTCCTAAGAGCAGCGTGTCTACCGATTTCACCATAGCGGCTTATTCGAAATCATAATAACCTATTTTTATTCAATCGTCGAGCTTGAAGGAGTTAATTCAATCCAATATTTTTTTTTTAGGAAACCATTCAAATTGATGAATAAAAACTTGTTTAAAAATTAGGGATTAAAACGTTTTCGTTAACATTAATAATATTGATTTTTCTTATTATTATCTTTTTATTCTTTTTATTTAGTTATTTAGTATTTTAGGATGTCAATTTTATTTAACTGAACTAACAATGTATTTTTTCGTAGGCTATTACTTTATGCTCTCCTAAAACAAAAATGTAACAGTTGTAACTAGATAATTTTTACTTCAATCTCTGGATATAAGTAAAAAAAAAATGTTCTGCCTCGTTTGCATTTTTTAATGATTAATTTCTTTTATCATTTATTTTATTAATCTAAAATAAAAAATTCATTTTATCGATTAATAAAAAAATAGAATTTTTATATAACACAATTTCAGCGATACACTCAAAAGATTTATGTAAATATTTGCATAGTTAGGTTGCGTTAGGATTTTTTGTTGTGTAGAGAATTTGCGTTAAGATTTAGCAAACCCATTAAGTTAGGTATCTTGGGATGGTCGTATCAATCATATAAAAAAATTTCGTATAGAAATTGTACCGTACTTCAAAATATTTTCTAAATTTTTTAATTAATATATATATATTATATCTTGATCGATCTTCCAATCGAAACATAGGATCTAAAATAGATCACTCAAAATTGGCGCATTCGTCATATAACTACCTAAAAATGTAAACGGGGCTTTTATTAATTTAATTGGGTTTAAGGAATTTATATAGTGATAATAATTTCGAAAACCCAAAATAATGGTTTAAAAGATTATAAAAAACATTTTAAACTTAATCAATTAGTTTCAACGACCTCTTCTTTATAATATAAAATCTAAAATATAACTAAAAAAAAAATTCTTTTTATTATTGAGATTGAGTAAGGGCGATGGGGAAAGTGATAATCCCCATCCGGAAAATGATAAAACATACTAAAATGAAAGGCGAAACCTTGCGCTTGCGTTTACCCTTTTTTCAAACAAAAAAGTACCATTCATTTTTAGAATTCAGTAGACAACAGAATTCTTATCTATATTCAGAAACGAAAGAAAAATTTGGCTTCAAATTAAAGTAAAACAAATTCCATTTTATATTCGTTTAAATTAAAACATTATGAGACTAATTCGTTTTTATTTATTTTATTTTTAATGTATATTGTTTATTTTTTAATTTATTTTTAATGTATATTGTTTATTTTTTAATGTATATTGTTTATATTGTAATTTATCTTATATATTAATATTTATTCTTTTACTATACTATTATGATGTTAATATTAATTATAATTGATAAATATTATTTATCATTTTTATAACTTATAAATAAACTATAAACAAAATTATATCACTTTATTAGTTATTAGAACGATTCAGATTATTTATTTGTTACACAAAAAAAACTTTTAGAACTCCCGGTAGAAAGAGATTTCGCTAACGAAAAAGCTTTCAATGCTGCCCTATATCCCTTCTTTTTCCAAATATTTTTACGAATACGTTTTTTTGAAATAGAGGTGCGCTTTTTTGGAACTGCCATTAAAAAGTTATAATAGGTTTTTCGGTTGGATGTGAAAGACATCTATTGTTCAAAATCAATTGTTCTTTACTATTCTCTATCTATTTTTTCTCTAAATTAGACTCCAAAAAAAAAAGGGGGGGGGTAAAAATCACATAAAATATTAATAAGAACGATAAGGTACACTATGCCAAATAGATTGAAGTTGATAAAATAAAAAAAAAAAAAAAAGAAAGATTGTCCGTTTCGTTTTCTTTCTATTTTCATCGTGTTACATTTATACATGTAATAAAAAAATCTAAAAGTTTAATAACCCAATCCTTCTCCCGCTTAATTAAAAAATAAAAAAACTTTAATAATTTTTTCTATTATATTAATTAATTTAATATTAATTTAATTGGTCAAGCTCGAAGAAAGAGTCCACAAAATTTTAATTATCAAATGAGACTAGTAGTTAATCTGTTAAAGGATACAAAATACATAATTTAAAGGCATTTTATTTGCCCCCTTTTTTTTCCGTAAAATTAAAGTGTTGGATATCATAGCATTTCCTACAAATAGCTTTTATTGTAATGGAAGACAAACAATTAGTTACAAAACAAATTGGTTAATGATTCTAAATAACCGAATTACAATAAATAGTTTTAGTTATGGGCTTTATGATTCATATCAAATACTGTTTTTGGTATAATTATTTATGCTTGTTCTATAGATATAAAAAAATTATTGTAATACGTAATAATTTTAATGAAAATTATAATTTTCATTTTTTATCTTCATAAAATTTTATTTTAAAATTTGAATTTAATATTAACAATTCAGTATTAATAAAAACAATTCAGTATTAATAAAATTAAATACGTATTTATTTTTCACTAGTGACTTATTTATATCATTTGACCAATTATAACCTCTTGATTTTAAATATTTGAAGTAGTTTGGAAAGATTCAGAATAATTAAGGCTAGAAAATTCTATTTAAGTTTTATTTTATATATCTTAATTTTTTTTTTATTAACCGACCCCTTTCAAAAGAAAAGAAATAAGAACCGGTGACTCAGAAACAATTAATTAAGATAAATTTTTTTTATTTTTTTTTTTTTTTTTTATTTTTTTTATGGAATATACATATCAATATTCATGGATTATACCTTTCATTCCACTTCCAGTTCCTATCTTAATTGGAACAGGACTTCTACTTTTTCCAACGGCAACAAAAAATCTTCGCCGTATGTGGGCTTTTCCTAGTGTTTTATTATTAAGTATAGTTATGGTTTTTTCAGCCCTTTTTTCTATTCAGCAAATAAATAATAATTCTGTCTATCAATATGTATGGTCTTGGACCATCAATAATGATTTTTCTTTAGAATTTGGCTGCTTGGTTGATCCACTTACTTCTATTATGTCGATATTAATCACTACTGTTGGAATTATGGTTCTTATTTATAGTGACAATTATATGTCTCATGATCAGGGATATTTGAGATTTTTTGCTTATATGAGTTTTTCCAATACTTCAATGTTGGGATTAGTTACTAGTTCTAATTTGATACAAATTTATATTTTTTGGGAATTAGTTGGAGTGTGTTCTTATCTATTAATAGGTTTTTGGTTCACACGACCCAGTGCCGCGAATGCTTGTCAAAAAGCGTTTGTAACTAATCGTGTCGGGGATTTTGGTTTATTATTAGGAATTTTGGGTTTTTATTGGATAACAGGTAGTTTCGAATTTCGGGATTTGTTTGAAATATTCAATAACTTGGTTTATAATAATGAAGTTAATTTTTTATTTGTTACTTTATGCGCCTCCCTATTATTTGCCGGCGCTGTTGCTAAATCCGCCCAATTTCCCCTTCATGTATGGTTACCTGATGCCATGGAAGGGCCTACCCCCATTTCGGCTCTTATACATGCCGCTACTATGGTAGCAGCAGGAATTTTTCTTGTAGCTCGGCTTCTTCCTCTTTTCATAGTTATACCTTACATTCTAAATCTAATAGCTTTGATAGGTATAATAACATTATTTTTAGGAGCCACTTTAGCTCTTGCTCAAAAAGATATTAAGAAAAGCTTAGCTTATTCTACAATGTCTCAATTGGGTTATATGATGTTAGCTCTAGGTATGGGGTCTTATCGAGCGGCTTTATTTCATTTGATTACTCATGCTTATTCGAAGGCATTGTTGTTCTTAGGATCTGGATCAATTATTCATGCGATGGAAGCTATTGTTGGATATTCTCCAGATAAAAGTCAGAATATGGTTCTTATGGGCGGTTTAAGAAAACATGTACCAATTACAAAAACTGCTTTTTTATTGGGTACACTTTCTCTTTCTGGTATTCCACCCCTTGCTTGTTTTTGGTCCAAAGATGAAATTCTTAATGATAGTTGGTTGTATTCACCTATTTTTGCAATAATAGCTTGGTCCACAGCAGGATTAACTGCATTTTATATGTTTCGGATCTATTTACTTGCTTTTGAAGGACATTTAAACGTTTATTTTCAAACTTACAGTGGCAAAAAAAGTAGTTCGTTCTATTCAATGTCTCTATGGGGTAAAGATAAAGAAGGACCCGAAATTATTAAAAAAAATTTGCGTTTATTATATTTATTAACGACGAAAAACAATGAAAAAACTTATTTTTTAAACACATATCGAATTAATAGTAATGAAAATAGTAATGAAAATGTAAGAAGCACGGTGCAGCCTTTTATTAGTATTACTCGTTTTGGCACTAAAAGCACTTTCTCATATCCCCACGAGTCAGACAATACTATGTTATTTCCGATGCTTGTATTAGTT